CAATAAATTAAGTTGAATTCTATATCTACACATACCAAAAACATAGAAAAATCCGAATACCAATCTAATCTATTCTATAGATATTTGGGCTAGAGTTGACAAACAAACAAAACCAGCAATATACTTTATTAGTATCGCATAGAAATATAAATGGGGCGTGGCCAAGTGGTAAGGCAACGGGTTTTGGTCCCGCTATTCGGAGGTTCGAATCCTTCCGTCCCAGAACATATATATTCTCTGACAATATAGATTGCTTTTTGAACAATGTTCTGGTTCTGTTTAAAATCGAAATGTTAGCTGGAATGTGATTGTTGTTTCTTATTTTTTTCTTCGATGAATCGTTTTTTTTTTTTCAAAAACTGAATCGAGATGCGAAAGAATCCATATTCCCTATCGCGTATTCTCTACCCCCTAAATTAGCCTAATTAGATTCCATTTTCCTTTTTGTCGATTTCTTGACTTTTCGCCAAGAGGAGGTTTTTGGTAATAATTAAATTCACTAAGTCTCTTAATTCTTAATTAATGAGGTAGGCTAAAATAGAAAAAAAGGAGCAAAAACTGGACTTAATCTGGACTTGTTTGGCTTTGTGCCTAGACAGCTTGCATTTCGTAAAAATAAAAAAGACTAGGACACCCCCTTCTTTTGATTTATGCTGCATCAGTCCCATAGAATGGGGTAGATAGGAGTTAATCATTAATGGGAAGGCGTTCATTTCAATATCTCTAAACGGTGACAATTGCTCAGTGTATTTGATTGAATTGATAGATATGAAACCCTTCCCATTCTTTGGATTTTATCAATCAGATGAAAAAAAAAGACTTATCTTTTTTCCTAAGCTGATTAAAAGTTATTTTTAACTATCAAATTTTCTTGGAATAATGATGTCGAAAGGGGAACTTTCTAAATTTCGAATAAATTTAGAAAGATAAATAGTTTTAATCATTCCTTAGAAGCTGAATCTTTCTCTCCTATTAAGTCACGTGAAGATGCAGAATCAAAAAGAATTCGTTTATTCATCTTATTGATTATTATTTATATAAATATATATATTTATTATATTTATTAATTAATATTATAATGATTAATTAATATTATAATGTTAGACAAATTAATATTAGCGATGGGGTCTTACTAAGACTTCTTCAGAAAAATCTTTATCCACCCATATCTATAGTATTATTTCTATCTATATACTATAGATATAGAAAATACTATAGATTATGGTGTTTATACATCAGCCCAACCAATGACTATTCATGATTCCATAATTGAATCAATTCCATACCGGTTCTTAGAGGAATGTTATGGTAAAACTTCGTTTGAAACGATGTGGTAGAAAGCAACGTGCGACTTGAAGGACACGATCCGTTGTGGATTTGTACATCCACCATTTTTTGTAGGAATGAAGGTGCTCTTAGCTCGACATCATTGGTTCTGTTTCACTAGAACCCCTCGTTTTTTGTTGTCTTGGAATGTAAATAGTCCATGATGGAGCTCGAGTAGAAAGTATTAATTTCTTTCTCGGGGCAAGGGTCTAGGGTTAATGCCAATCAATAAAAAAAATTGAAACAACTTCGTAAATATATCTTAGGTATGGAAATCGAAAGAATCCAATTCGAGCAAGTTTCAAATTAAAAAATTTATTGGAATTTATCAAACTTTTTCGATCCAAAGTGTTTCACGAGGGAATCCATCATCTTGTAGGATTTTTTCATAGAAATCGCAAAAAGGGTATGTTGCTGCCATTTTGAAAGGATTAAAAAGCACCGAAGTAATGTTTAAACCCAATGATTTAAAATAAAACAAAGATAAAGGATCCCAGAACAAGGAAACACCTTTTTAATTGTCTTAATAACTGGATCAGACTGAAGAATCCAATTTTAAACGAGACAAACAAAAAAGGAGGAAAGACCGCTCAATAAATGAAATTGTCGAAAGATTTTCCTTTGAACTATTTGAAAGTTATCCAACTTGAGTTATGAGAGTACGAATGATTTCTTTTTCATTTTAAGGAAGAACGAAGAAAAAACGACTTACATCTTTAATTGCTTTGATCATTTTATGGATCCAGTTGTTATTTCTTAGATAGAATTCCATAGAGAGACAAAACTTCGAATCAATCATTTTTCTCGAGCCGTACGAGGAGAAAGCTTCCTATACGTTTCTAGGGGGGGTGTTGTTCATCTATATCTATCCCAATGAGCCGTCTATCGAATCGTTGCAATTGATGTTCGATCCCGAAGAGAAGGAAAAGATCTTCAGAAAGTAGGTTTTTATGATCCGATAAAGAATCAAACTTATTTAAATGTTCCTGCTATTTTATATTTCCTTGAAAAAGGGGCTCAACCTACAGAAACTGTTCAGGATATTTTAAAGAAGGCAGAGGTTTTTAAGGAACTTCGTCCTACGAAATTCAATTAAGGAAATAAATTAAGGAAATACAAAAAAGGGGGTAGTGATTTGTATATAACTTTGGATGACTTTTCTCTTCTATTTTTT